CAAAAAGAAAAAATGGAACAGACCATAGTACGAACTAATAACTATAGAACTAATAACCAACCCATCGCTTCGCATTATCTGGATATAAAGAAAGAGCCAGTAAAAATATGATATATATATAAGTCATATCGTTGTAGCAACTGAAATCGTTTTTTTGCAAAAACAAAAAAGAAAAACCAATCTGATTATGGGTTGTAAAGCAAGAAAAGTATACAGATAAACGGAAGTGTGAGAGAAAGATAGAAAAAGAATATCAACGATATATGATTCCAATATGTACGGTCTATGAGTCATCTCATAAAATAAAAACGAATGTAATTAAAGCATCAATAGTGATTGATCCCTAATTAGACAAATACGTGGATAAAACCACAAATAAAGAGCCCGGAGCCAATAAAGACTGAGAAGTTTGACTCAAAACAAATTAATTTTTATTAATTTATTAAGGGCTCCGTTGTAGAATTCAGACCTAATCATTACTCGAGAGGTGGTGGGAACGACAGAACCTCTGAATGCATCAGATTCTCTTGAAAAGGAATCCTAATGATTCAGTGGGTAGGATGGCGGAACGAACCATAATTCATTTTTTTTTTGAAAGATTATGTCATGTCCTACACTAATCTTATAACTGAATGTTGAAAGAGTAAATATTCGCCCGCGAATTTTTTTTTTTAGAAATTGGAATAAATTCGATATGATAATAAAAAGCAAAATAAAATTAAAGATTCATTATAACATTATACCTAAATTCCATTATCTATAAATAGAATACGTGGTTAATTATATATCAAATCAAAAGAAAAAAATTCTATTATCTATTAATTACATGGAATTTGAAAGAATCTACCGATTCAGTATTCAGCATGTATTTTATTTTTAATCGTTTAATTCGCGAGGAGCTGGATGAGAAGAAATTATCATGTCCGGTTCTGTAGTAGAGATGGGTAGAATTGATAAACAACCATCAACTATAACCCCAAAAGAACTAGATTCCGTAAACAACATAGAGGAAGAATGAAAGGGATATCTTATCGAGGCAATCGTATTTGCTTTGGTAGATATGCTCTTCAAGCACTTGAACCCGCTTGGATCACGTCTCGACAAATAGAAGCGGGGCGACGGGCAATGACACGAAATGCACGCCGTGGCGGAAAAATCTGGGTACGGATATTTCCAGACAAACCTGTTACAGTAAGACCTACAGAAACACGTATGGGTTCGGGTAAAGGATCTCCCGAATATTGGGTAGCTGTTGTTAAACCCGGAAGAATACTTTATGAAATGAGCGGAGTGGCAGAAAATATAGCCAGAAGGGCTATTTCAATAGCGGCATCAAAAATGCCTATACGAACTCAATTCATTCTTTCGGTATAGGATAGAAATGTATAACAAAAGGAAAGAATTTTTTTGATAAAAAAAAAAACAATTGTAGGTTTCTTGTTTTGTTTTGAACAAACAATATTTCTTTTTTTTACCCTTTACATTGAAAAAGACAAAACCAATAAAAAAAAAGATATGATTCAACCTCAAACCCATTTGAATGTAGCGGACAACAGCGGGGCCCGAGAATTGATGTGTATTCGAATCATAGGCGCTAGTAATCGACGATATGCTCGTATCGGTGACGTTATTGTTGCTGTAATCAAAGAGGCAGTACCAAATACACCTCTAGAAAGATCAGAAGTGATCCGAGCTGTAATTGTACGTACTTGTAAAGAACTCAAACGCGACAACGGTATGATAATACGATATGATGACAATGCTGCAGTTGTTATTGATCAAGAAGGAAATCCAAAGGGAACCCGAATTTTTGGCGCAATCCCCCGGGAATTAAGACAGTTAAATTTCACTAAAATTGTTTCATTAGCACCTGAAGTATTATAAGGGAGTGCCGTAATATAGTTTTATAATATTTGAATGAAATGGATTAATTTAAATTAAACTTTAAATTAAACTTAGTAGATTGTTTGTATATCACGTATATACCTTTTAAAATTCATAAATATTTATGAATTCATAAAAAAAGAAATGGAGCATGTTGATTATATCAAAATTCTGGAGCAACAATAATCTTAGTTTATCATGAGTAAAGACACTATTGCTGATATAATAACCTCTATACGAAATGCTGACATGAATGAAAAAAGAACAGTTCGAATACCATCTACTAACATCACTGAAAATATTGTTAAAATCCTTTTACGAGAGGGTTTTATTGAAAACGTGAGAAAACATCAGGAAAGCAATAATTTTTTTTTGGTTTTAACCCTGCGACATAGGAGAAATAGGAAAGGACCATCTAGAACCGTTTTAAATTTAAAACGGATCAGCCGGCCCGGCCTACGAATCTATTCTAACTATCAACGAATTCCGAGAATTTTAGGCGGAATGGGAATTGTAATTCTTTCTACTTCGCGAGGGATAATGACAGACCGAGAGGCTCGAATAGAAGGAATCGGCGGGGAAATTTTGTGTTATATATGGTAATCTTTCTGATAGCCAAATCATATACGGAACTTTCATATTTGTGAAAAAAAAAAGAGTAATAGGGTAATTATGCCTCTTTGATTAGTTGCGGCTTTAAAGCCGTTTTACCTGGAATGAAAGAACAAAAAAGGATTCACGAGGGTTTAATTACTGAACTACGTCTCAACGGTATGTATATTTCGAATTTGTTTAGATAATGAAAATCTGATTCTGGGTTTTGCTTCGGGAAAGGTTCAACGTAATTTTATACATATACTACCCGGAAATAGAATAAAAATTTTGGTAAGTCCTTATGATTCAACTAAAGGAAATAGAATTTTTATATTTAGTATATTCAAAAGTAAAGACTCCAAAGAATTGGGTGGTTTTTTAATTTCAACATTCTTTCGTAGGGATACAATTCGAAGTTAGAAATTTTAAGAAACTTATTTTCTTCCAATTTAAATAGATTCAGAATTAAGAAAGGGAGTGACAAATATGAAAATAAGGGCTTCTGTTCGTAAAATTTGTGAAAAATGTCGCTTGATCCGTAGGCGGGGACGAATTATAGTAATTTGTTCCAACCCGAGACATAAACAAAGACAAGGATAATCTTTTTAAACTAAAAAGGACTCCCGAAATAGAAAGGACCTGATGTACAGATGTACAAAAAAATAAGTAAAAAAACCGGGATCTGTTTTGACATGAAATGGATATATCCATATATCTCTGACTTATATTTATGAGATGATAAAATATGGCAAAACCTATACCAAAAATTGGTTCACGTAGAAATAGACGTATTGGTTCACGTAAGAATGCGCGTAGAATACCAAAGGGAGTTATTCATGTTCAAGCAAGTTTCAACAATACCATTGTGACTGTTACAGATGTACGGGGTCGAGTAATTTCTTGGTCGTCTGCCGGTACTTGTGGATTCAAGGGTACAAGAAGAGGGACACCATTTGCCGCTCAAACCGCAGCGGGAAATGCTATTCGGACAGTGGTGGATCAAGGTATGCAACGAGCAGAAGTCATGATAAAGGGCCCGGGTCTCGGAAGAGATGCGGCATTAAGAGCTATTCGTAGAAGCGGCATACTATTAAGTTTCATACGGGATGTAACCCCTATGCCACATAATGGCTGTAGGCCCCCCAAAAAAAGACGTGTGTAAACATTGAAGAGATTTCAAGAGAAATAAATAATTCAATGATTTGATCAAAAAATATTACTATGGTTCGAGAGAAAGTAACAGTATCTACTCGGACACTACAGTGGAAATGTGTTGAATCAAGAGCAGATAGTAAGCGTCTTTATTATGGACGCTTTATTCTGGCTCCACTTATGAAAGGCCAAGCTGATACAATAGGCATCGCGATGCGAAGAGCTTTACTCGGAGAAATAGAAGGAACATGTATTACACGTGCAAAATCTGAGAAAATACCACACGAATATTCTACCTTCGTAGGTATTCAAGAATCTGTCCATGAAATTTTAATGAATTTGAAAGAAATTGTATTGAGAAGTAATCTGTATGGAACTCGTAACGCGTCTATTTGGGTCAAGGGTCCTGGATATGTAACTGCTCAAGACATTATTTTACCACCCGCTATAGAAATCGTTGATAATACACAGCATATAGCTAACCTAACAGAACCAATTAATTTGTGTATTGAATTACAAATCGAGAGGAATCGTGGATATCGTATAAAAACGCCAAATAACTTTCAAGAAGGTAGTTATCCTATAGATGCTGTATTCATGCCCGTTCGAAATGCGAATCATAGTATTCATTCTTATGTGAATGGGAATGAAAAACAAGAGATACTTTTTATCGAAATATGGACAAATGGAAGTTTAACTCCTAAAGAAGCACTTCATGAAGCCTCTCGGAATTTGATTGATTTATTTATTCCCTTTTTACATGCAGAAGAAGAAAACTTACATTTCGAAAATCATCAACACAAAGTTACTTTACCCCTTTTTTCTTTTCATGGTAAATTGGCTAATCCAAGGAAAATTAAAAAAGAAATCACATCGAAATTTATTTTTATTGACCAATCAGACTTGCCCCCCAGGGTCTATAATTGCCTCAAAAGGTCTAACATACACACATTATTGGACCTTTTGAATAACAGTCAAGAAGATCTTATGAAAATTAAACATTTGCGCATAGAAGATGTAAAACATATATTGGATATTCTAGAAAAAAAGCATTTCGAATAAATTAAATTTTTTTCTAAGCTTTTGTCTAAAAATAAAAAGATAAAAATTTGTTTTAAATCTTTAGCCCAGGAATAGGTCAAAATAAAATGGAATGGATGTATCTAGGGAAAATTCACTTTAAAGCGACGATTCCCTAGATACATATGTCGTAATATATTTTTTTTATTTAACAATCAAATCAATTTAAAAAAGACCTAAAGTTAGGGACTTATCAATAGGTAGTGTTGCTCCAATACCCAACCAAAGAGCTACTACAGTACCAATCAAAAAAACGGTTGTCGCTACCGGACGACGAAATGGATTTTGGA